TCATAATATGGGTTTGAACGGAGCTGATTCATTCATTAGTAAAGCCGAAGTCAATGGGGGCCCCTTTGTGAAAAAGTTAAGACCCAGGGCTAGAGGACGTAGTTATCCGATAAAAAGACCCACTTGTCATATAACAATTGTATTAAAAGATAAATCGAAATTTTAGAGATTCATCTAAAATTTCGATTTATCTTTAGAAAAAAAAATGGATGAAAAGATAATAGAATAAAAAAATATGGGACAAAAAATAAATCCACTTGGTTTCAGACTTGGTACAACCCAAAATCATCATTCCTTTTGGTTCGCACAACCAAAAACTTTTTTTGTAGGTCTACAAGAAGATGAGAAAATACGGAATTGTATCAAGAACTATGTACAAAAAAATAAGAGAATATCCCCAGGTTTCGAAGGAATTGGAATTGCACGAATAGAAATTCAAAAAAGAATCGATTTGATCCAGGTCATAATCTATATTGGGTTTCCCAATTTATTAATAGAGGGCCGAACGCGAGGGATCGAAGAATTACAGATGAATGTACAAAAAGAGTTGCATTCTGTGAACCGAAGACTCAATATTGCTATCACAAGAATTGAAAAACCTTATGGACACCCTAATATTCTTGCAGAATATATGGCTTCACAATTAAGAAATAGAGTTTCGTTTCGAAAGGCAATGAAAAGAGCTATTGAATTAACTGAACAAACAGATACAAAGGGAATTCAAATACAAATTGCAGGGCGTATCGACGGAAAAGAAATTGCACGTGTCGAATGGATCAGAGAAGGTAGAGTTCCTCTACAAACAATTCGTGCTAAAATTGATCATTGTTCCTATACAATTCGAACTATCCATGGAGTATTAGGCCTAAAAATTTGGATATTTGTGAACGAGGAATAATAGACCTTTTTTTATCTTGCCATTCTGTCCAGTGATAGAACAAAAAATTAGAAACTATTTCTGTTTTTTTACTTTTTCCGTTAAATCAAACAAAAATAAACAATTCTAATTATAATTATATAAGGTTGAATAAAAAATAGATTAATCTTACTTTTGCTATAATTTATAATTGCTATGCTTAGTGTGTGACTCGTTAGTTTTTTCTTTAGAGTTTAAAGCTGGGCTTCAAAAAAAAGACTGACCCCCACTATAAACTTAATAACTATATAAAATAAAACAATAAAATAAACGAAAAACTAATAACCAACTTATTGCTTCGTATTGTCGAGATCCCAAGAAACAGTCACTATATGACTGAATGACTGAATCAATCATATAGTTGTAACAACTGAAATTTTCATAAAAAAAAATCTGATTATGGATTTTGAAGAAAAAAATAAAGGGATGCGGATAAATGGAAAGGTGATAGAAAGAGAGAACAAAAATATCAATGATAGATGATTCCAATATGTATGGTCTATGAATCACCTCATAAAAGGCAGTGTGATAAAGCATTAATATTGATATATTAATATATATAATAATACAAATAATAAAGTATAATATAAATAATAAAGAGCCCTGGGTTAATAGAAACTGAGGAGATTGGCTCGGGAACAAATTTTGTTGGGAGCTCCGTTGCAGAGTTCAGGCCTAACCATTAATGGAGAAGCTATAGGAACGACGAAACCTGTAACTATATAAGATTCTACTATTAAAATATAAATAAAATATAAAAGAAAAATGAATCCTAATAATTCATCGGGCGGGATGGCGGAACGAACCAAGAACAAATTGATTTACTCTGAGAGGTCATGGATTGATCCTACGAATGAAGCAGGAAAGAGTCAATATCCGCCCGCGAAACCCTTATTTATTTATTGTATTACAATACAATATTGGCTTGACTCGATAAGAGTAAAAAAAAAATAGGGATTCGTTATAAAAAATAAGCATTATCTATAAATATACACATATAGCCATATATGGAGCTTCCTATGTAATAAATGAAATATCAATAAATCCCATTACTTAGTTTAGTGTACTAATTATTAAATAGATGTGTATCTGTATCGAATCTTTTCATTCGCGAGGAGCTGGATGAGAGGAAACTCTCATGTCCGGTTCTGTAGTAGAGGTGGGATTAATAAAAAACCATCAACTATAACCCTAAAAGAACTAGATTTCGTAAGCACCATAGAGGAAGAATGAAGGGAATATCTTGTCGGGGCAATCATATTAGTTTCGGCAGATATGCTCTTCAGGCACTTGAACCTGCTTGGATCACAGCTAGACAAATAGAAGCAGGGCGAAGAGCAATGACACGATATGCACGTCGTGGTGGAAAAATATGGGTACGTATATTTCCAGACAAACCTGTTACAATAAGACCTACGGAAACACGTATGGGTTCGGGGAAAGGATCTCCCGAATATTGGGTATCCGTTGTTAAACCAGGCCGAATACTTTATGAAATGGGTGGAGTATCAGAAACTGTAGCCAGAGCAGCTATCTCAATAGCTGCGTGCAAAATGCCTATACGAACTCAATTTATTATTTCAGGATAGGGATATAGAACTAAAGATAAACAAAAGGGGTATTGAGGATGAAAAAACAACCGCGGGTTTATTTATTTCTAGACAAACACTATTTCTTTTTTTCCTCATTCTTTGCATTGAAATAACAGATTCAAATAAAAATGATATGATTCAACCTCAGACCCTTTTGAATGTAGCAGATAACAGCGGAGCTCGAGAATTGATGTGTATTCGAATCATAGGAGCTGGTAATCATCGATATGCTCATATTGGTGACGTTATTGTTGCTGTAATCAAAGAAGCAGTGCCCAATATGCCTCTAGAAAGATCAGAAGTAATTCGAGCTGTAATTGTACGTACATGTAAAGAACTCAAACGTGACAACGGTATGATAATACGATATGATGACAATGCTGCGGTTGTCATTGATCAAGAAGGAAATCCAAAAGGAACTCGAGTTTTTGGCGCGATTGCTCGGGAATTGAGACAGTTGAATTTTACTAAAATAGTTTCATTAGCTCCTGAAGTATTATAAATACTAGTAGATGAAACTATGATATAGTTATAGTGGGATATCTGAAATGGATTAAATTAATAGATTGTGTTTCACGCATATACTTTTAATAATTAATAATTGAAATTGAATAATTCAAAATAAAAAAACATGTTGATTATATCAAAATTAAGAAGCACCAATAATTAGAATTCGTCATGGGCAGAGACGCTATTGCTGATATAATAACTTCTATAAGAAATGCTGACATGAGTAAAAACGGAACGGTTCGAATAGCATCCACTAATATCACCGAAAACATTGTTAAAATACTCCTACAAGAAGGTTTTATTGAAAACGTTCGGAAACATCAGGAAAGTAACAAAGATTTCTTGGTTTCAACCTTGCGCCATAGAAGGACTAGGAAAGGAATATATAGAACTATTTTAAAACGTATCAGTCGACCTGGTCTACGAATCTATTCCAACTATCAAAAAATTCCTAAGATTTTAGGTGGAATGGGAATTGTAATTCTTTCCACTTCTCGAGGCATAATGACAGATCGAGAAGCTAGACTAGAAAAAATTGGAGGAGAAATTTTGTGCTATATATGGTGATCTTCCTCCGGTATCCTAATTTGATCTCTAACTTCCTATTTGTGAAATAGAGAGGAAAAGTGAGTTATATAACTCTTCCTCCATTAGTTGATGATATTTCAAGGGGTTACCTGGATGAAAGAACAAAAATTGATTCATGAAGGTTTAATTACTGAATCACTTCCCAACGCCGGGTCCGTTTAGATAATGAAGATCTAATTCTAGGTTATATTTCAGGGAGGATCCGACGCAGTTTGATACGGATACTGCCGGGAGATAGAGTAAAAATCTAAATAAGTCGGTATGATTCAACTAGAGGACGTATAATTTATAGACTCCGCAGCAAAGATTCGAGCGATTAAATGATTTTTGAAAACATTCCTTTGGTGAGAGATACAACTCGAAGCTAAAAAATAAAATACAAGAGACTTATTTTCTTCCAAGGAATAGATTTCAAATTAAGGTAAGGAGTGAGAAATATGAAAATAAGAGCTTCCGTTCGTAAAATTTGTGAAAAATGTCGACTGATCCGTAGGCGCGGACGAATTATAGTGATTTGTTCCAATCCGAGACATAAACAGAGACAAGGATAATCTTTCTTTTATAAAATTTCTCAAAGAAGGGCCATGTAAAAATAAAGGATCTGTTTTAACATGAAATGGATATCTCCGTATCTTTCTGTATATTTCTGATTCATATTTATGAGATGAAAAAATATGGCAAAACCTATACCAAAAATTGGTTCGCGTAGGAATGGACGTATTGGTTCACGTAAGAATGAACGTAGAATACCAAAAGGGGTTATTCATGTTCAAGCGAGTTTCAACAATACTATTGTAACTGTTACAGATGTACGAGGTCGGGTGGTTTCTTGGGCCTCCGCCGGTACTTCTGGATTCAAAGGCACAAGAAGAAAGACACCCTATGCTGCTCAAGCCGCCGCTTCAAATGCTATTCGTACTTCAGTTGATCAGGGTATGCAACGAGCAGAAGTTATGATAAAGGGTCCTGGTCTCGGAAGAGACGCAGCATTACGGGCCATTCGTAGAAGTGGTATACTATTAAGTTTCGTACGTGATGTAACACCTATGCCACATAATGGATGTCGACCTCCTAAAAAAAGACGTGTGTAAAAATAATAATTAAACGGATTGCAAGAGAAATAAATGATTCAATGATCTGATCAAATAATAATATTTAGTATGGTTCGAGAGGAAATAGCAGGATCCACTCGAACACTACAGTGGAAATGTGTTGAATCAAGAGTAGACGGTAAGCGTCTTTATTATGGTCGTTTCATTCTGTCCCCGCTCATGAAAGGGCAAGCCGATACCATAGGTATTGCCATGCGAAGGGCTCTACTTGGAGAAATAGAAGGAACATGTATCACACGTGCAAAATCTGAGAGGGTGCCGCATGAATATTCTACGATAGTA